GCACCTTCTTAGATTTTGCACGTGTGATACATGTTCCTTCTATTTCTCCAAGTAAGGCCCTTCGCATGGCAATACCGATGGTATCAGCTTGACCTTTCATAAGTGGTGACAGAATGAAACGACCATAATAAAGACGCTTACTGTCTACTCTTGATTCAACACACTTCCACTGTAGTGTTCGAGTGGATCCTGCTACTTCCTCTCGAACCATACTATACTAGTATTATTATTTGATCATTTATTTCTCTTGAAATCGGTTTAATTCTTATTTCTACACACGTCTTTTTTTAGGAGGTCGACATCCATTATGTGGCATAGGTGTTACATCACGTACGAAGCTTAATAATATACCACTTCTACGAATGGCTCGTAATGCTGCATCTCTTCCGAGACCAGGACCCTTTATCATAACTTCTGCTCGTTGCATACCCTGATCAACCACTGTACGAATAGCATTTACCGCTGTGGCTTGAGCAGCATAAGGTGTTCCTCTTCTTGTGCCTTTGAATCCAGAAGTACCGGCGGAGGCCCAAGAAACTACCCGACCTCGTACATCTGTAACAGTTATAATGGTATTGTTGAAACTCGCTTGAACATGAATAACGCCTTTTGGTATTCTACGTCCATTCTTACGTGAACCAATACGCCTATCCCTACGTGAACCAATTCTTGGTATAGCTTTTGTCATATTTTATCATCTCATATTTATGAGTCAGAAATATACAAAAAGAAAAGATACGGAGATATCCATTTCATGTTAAAACGGATCCTTTACCTTATTTTTACATATTTTATTTTTAAATTTTGGAAAGTAAAGTTCTTTTTTAGAAGAATTACCCTTGTCTCTGTTTATGTTTCGGATTGGAACAAATCACTATAATTCGTCCACGCCTGCGAATCAGTCGACATTTTTCACAAATTTTACGAACGGAAGCCCTTATTTTCATATTTTTTATTCCTTACCTTAATTCTGAATCCACTTCTTGGAAGAGAATAAGTCTCTTGAATTTTTTTTGAACTTCGAATTGTATACCCATGGTTAAAAAAATAACCTAATCGTTCGAATCTTTGTTGCGAAGTCGATAAATTATACGTCCCCTGGTTGAATCATAACGACTTACTTCAATTTTTACTCTATCTCCCGGTAGTATCCGTATAAAACTGCGGCGGATCCTCCCTGAAACATATCCTAGAATTAGATCTTCATTATCTAAACGGACCCGGAACATACCGTTGGGAAGTGATTCAGTAATTAAACCCTCATGAATCAATTTTTGTTCTTTCATTCCAGGTAACCTCCTTGAAGTATCAACTAATGGAGGAAGAGTTATATAACTCACTTTTCCTCTCTATTTTACAAATAGGAAGTTAGAGATCAAATTCGGATACCAGAGGTGGAAGATTACCATATATAACACAAAATTTCTCCTCCAATTCTTTCTAGTCGAGCTTCTCGATCTGTTATTATACCTCGAGAAGTAGAAAGAATTACAATTCCCATTCCACCTAAAATCTTAGGAATTCGTTGATAGTTGGAATAAATTCGTAAGCCGGGCCGGCTGATACGCTTTAAAATGGTTCTAGTTTTATATATTCCTTTTCTGGTTTTTCTATGTCGCAGAGTTGAAACCAAGAAATATTTGTTACTCTCCTGATGTTTCCGAACGTTTTCAATAAAACCTTCTCGTAGAAGTATTTTAACAATGTTTTCGGTGATATTTGTAGATGCTATTCGAACCCTTCCTTTTTTATCCGTGTCAGCATTTCTTATAGAAGTTATTAGATCGGCAATAGTGTCCCTACCCATGACGAACTAGAATTATAGGTTCCTCCAAATTTTGATATAATCAACATGTTTCCTTTTTTTTTCTTTTTTTTTTTTATTCTAAAGTATATACGTGAGACACAATCTACTAATTTGATATATTTCAGATACCCTACTATATCATAGTTTCATCTACTACTATTTATAATACTTCGGGAGCTAATGAAACTATTTTAGTAAAATTTAACTGTCTCAATTCTCGAGCGATCGCACCAAAAACTCGAGTTCCTTTTGGATTTCCTTCTTGATCAATGACAACTGCAGCATTGTCGTCATATCGTATTATCATACCGTTTTCACGTTTGAGTTCTTTACATGTACGTACAATTACAGCTCTAATTACTTCTGATCTTTCTAGAGGCATATTGGGAACTGCTTCTTTGATTACAGCAACAATAACATCACCAATATGAGCATATCGGTGATTACCAGCTCCTATGATTCGAATACACATCAATTTTCGAGCTCCGCTGTTATCCGCTACATTCAAAAGGGTCTGAGGTTGAATCATATCATTTTTATTTCAATCTGTTATTTCAATGCAAAAGTATGAAAGAAAAAAAAGAAATATTGTCCGTCCAGAAATAAATAAACCTGCGGTTGTTTTTTCATCCCCAATACCCCTTTTTGTTTAGTTCTGCATCTCTATCCTGAAATAAGAAATTGAGTTCGTATAGGCATTTTGCGCGCAGCTATTGAGATAGCTGCTCTAGCTACAGTTTCTGATACTCCACCCATTTCATAAAGTATTCGACCCCGTTTAACAACGGATACCCAATATTCAGGGGATCCCTTCCCCGAACCCATACGTGTTTCCGCGGGTCTTACTGTAACAGGTTTGTCGGGAAATATACGTACCCATATTTTTCCACCACGACGCACATATCGTGTCATTGCTCTTCGCCCTGCTTCTATTTGTCTAGCTGTAATCCAAGCAGGTTCAAGTGCCTGAAGAGCGTATCTGCCGAAACAAATATGATTGCCTCGACAAGATATTCCTTTCATTCTTCCTCTATGCTGTTTACGAAATCTGGTTCTTTTGGGGTTATAGTCGATGGTTGTTTCTTAATTCCATCTCTACTGCAGAACCGGACATGAGAGTTTCTTCTCATCCAGCTCCTCGCGAATGAAAGGATTCTAATTCAATAATATTATAGATACACATTAATAGATACACATTAATAGGTACACATTAATAGATAATACACCAAGTAATGGCTTTTATTGATATTTAATTTCTTACATAAGAAGGAAGATGTAGATACAAGATATACAATACAGCTAGACGTGTGTGTACATTTATGTATCTTTATAGATAATGTAATGTTTTTCTTTTTTATTTTTATAACATAACGAATCCTTTCCTTATTTTTTTTTACCTCTATCGAATTACGACAAAAGATTGTAATCCAATAAATAGAGGTTTCGCGGGCGAATATTTACTCTTTCCTGTTTCATTCGAAGGTTCAATTCATAACCTCTCAGAATAAATCAATTTTTTCTTGGTCCGTTCCGCCATCCCACCCAATGAATTATTAGGATTCGTTTTCAATAGAAGCCTATGCAGTCACAGGTTCTGTCGTTCCCATAGCTTCTCCATTAATGGTTAGGTCCGAACTTTGCAATGGAGCTTCCAACAAAATTCGTTCCCAAGTCAATTTCCTCAGTTTTTATTAACCTGAAGGCTCTTTATTATTTTATTCTATTTAAAATTATTTCATTTTTAAATTCTTATATTTATAATTATCTTATCAGTATTGATTATCAGTATTGATGCTTTATCACACTGCCTTTTATGACGTGATTCATAGACCATACATATTGGAATCATATATCATTGATATTTTTGTTCTTTCTTTCTATCATCCTTCCATTTATCCACATCCCTTTATTTTTTTTTTGCTTTACAACCCATAATCAGATCTATTTTTTGTTGAAAGAATTTCAGTTGCTACAACCATATGATAGATCCACTCATTCATATAGTGACTGTTTCTTGGGATCTCGACAATACGAAGCAATAAGTTGGTTATTAGTTTATTTTATATAATTACAAAGTTTATAGCAGGGGTCAGTTTATTTTTTTTTTTGAATCCCAACTTGAAACTATAAAGAAAAAACTAACGAGTCACACACTAAGCATAGCAATTATACCAAATGATCAATCGAATTTTTATTTAACCTTATAGAATTAGAATTGTTCATTTTTTGATTTTTAACGAAAAAAGAATGAAAGAGTTTGTCATTTTTTGTTTTATCACTGGACAGAATGGGAAGACAAGGTTGATTATTCCTCGTCTACAAATATCCAAATTTTTATACCTAATACTCCATAAATAGTTCGAATTGTATAGGAACAATGATCAATTTTAGCGCGAATTGTTTGTAGGGGAACTCTACCCTCTCTGATCCATTCAACACGTGCAATTTCTTTTCCGTCGATACGGCCTGCTATTTGCACTTGAATTCCTTTTGTATCCGTTTGTTCAGTTAATTCAATAGCTTTTTTCATTGCTTTTCGAAACGAAACTCTATTTTTTAATTGTAAAGCTATATATTCTGCAAGAATATTAGGTTGTCCATAAGGTTTTTCAACTCTTGTGATAGCAATGTTGAGTCTCCGGTTTACAGAATTAAACTCCTTTTGTACATTCATCTGTAATTCTTCGATTCCTCGTGTTTGCCCCTCTATTAATAAATTTGGGAATCCAATATAGATTATGACTTGGATCAAATCGATTTTTTTTTGAATTGTTATACGTGCAATTCCTTCGAAACCTGAGGATATTTTCCTATTTTTTTGTACATAGTTCTTGATACAATTCCGTATTTTTGCATCTTCCTGTAGGCCCCCGGAATAATTTTTTGGTTGTGCGAACCAAAAGGAATGATGACTTTGAGTTGTACCAAGTCTGAAACCAAGTGGATTTATTTTTTGTCCCATATTTTTCTATTCTATTTTATTTTTCATCCATATTTTTTTATTTTATATGAATCTAAATCTTAGATTGATCTAAAAATGATTTAGATTTATCTTTTAATACAATTGTTATATGACATGTCGGTCTTTTTATCAGATAACTACGTCCTCGAGCCCGCGGTCTTAACTTTTTCACAATAGTACTCCTATTGGCTTCGGCTTTACTAATGAATGAATCAGCTTCCTTCAAACCCA